TGACAGATCACGGCCATATTATTAAAAGCTTGCGGTAAGAAGGGGTTTCGTTCTAGTGCCCGGAAATAATATTCCAAAGCCTTTGTATGCTCTCCATTGCTTGTGTGTATAAGGCCTATGTTATAGAGTATATAACTTCGATCATAGGGATCAATTTCTAGTCGCGTAGCTTCATAATAATTCTGCAAAGCTTCCGCATAATTTCCTTCGGATTGAGCCAACATCCGTTACGGTCGTTCATTCTATTCAAAAAATCTCCGTTCCAAAACCGTACATGAGGTTTTCATCTCATACGGCTCCTCCCTTCTGTACATAGTACTAAGCGAAATAATCTATAGAATAAAAATAGAATTAGTCCCATCTCATTATGGACCGAAAGGGGCTGGTATTTTTCCAAGAAATCTCTAGCCAACCTTCCCGCAAGAGGTTTTTCTTAACACCAATGAATTCTATTAATGCTAGAGGAAAACGATAGCTCCAAGAATTTCTTTGTTCTCAACGCCTCCTATTTAGAGGAATTAGCCACTTCAACGATCTTTGATGGTTATAGGGGTATCCAAAGTACAAACCTGATGGCTGTTTGTTATCCCAACCATTCTTCCCAGCCCTGATACCGATCAGGAAAGGGCTAATTTCTAACAAAGTTTTTTTCTTGTTGATTCCTATTTCTAGGTGTAGTGCTTTTCTCCCCTATGCTGCCTATTGGTACTAGTAGAGTAGGATTGGCCTGTAATACAGAACCTATCCTGTAGGTGTAACCTTTCGCTCAATACTCAAATCTACAATTGAAGCATCTGAGGCCGCATCAATCGAGGATACACGACAGAAGGAATTGTTAGTTCACCTCACCTTCTCCAAGCGTGGGTTTCCTTTACTAATTTTGTTCTCTCTATGCGAACCCCCTCTCTTTCTCGTAAGACTGAGGTGTAGGTAGGGCTAAAAAAAAAAAGAGTCAAATCGCACCATCTCTATAATAAGTAAATGCCCTTTTTTCCCCTGAGGTTGTCGGAATTATTCGCAATAAAATATTGGCTACAATTGAGGAGGTCTTATCAATGAAATTTCCATTTATACGGGATCTAGGCATAATTCCCAACCCATTCTATATAGAATTGTTTTCATTCCTTCACAAAATACCATAAAAACAAACACATTCGATTCTTATAAATCGATCGATCCATATATATGCTATAAATGGATAAGAGAGGTATGGATTTTCCGCTCAGCTCAAATTGTGTCCTTTTCCTTCTGTTTGGACAAGAAGAGATATGAAATATTTGACTAAGATTGGATTTCATTCCACTTTTCTATTTCTCAACAATAACTTCTCTCATCAGCTATTTCGCGTTTTCAAAGTCATTAATTGTCTCATACCCTTTTTTAGATTCCGATTGTATGGCGTAGCGTACCTTATGCAAACAGAATTTTAGGGTTCCTTTATTTTATTATGGAATAAGAAGAATTCTTCCATTCTCTTTTTCTTTGGTTTGGGGAAAACCCAAACTAAAACTTTTCGAGGGAGCGGAATTCCTAGTAAAAAAATCCTGGATCCTTCCACTTAGATGAAAAGGAATTTTTCCAATAGAACCAAGGAACCCCCGAGCGGTTGTGGTTGTACCTGTACTGCAGGAATAGGAAAACTCGCTATTCACTCAGTTTATTTTCCATAATAAGATTATGTAGGAGAGATGGCCGAGCGGTTCAAGGCGTAGCATTGGAACTGCTATGTAGACTTTTGTTTACCGAGGGTTCGAATCCCTCTCTTTCCGTTTCTCTTAATTCATCAACGTTAACGATCACAATGTATCAAATCAAATAACAGTTTATTCCAGCAATAATACCTTTATTTAATAGAAATTCTCTATAGTAAATTACTGTGGTATGTAAAAGACACATAGAGGAAAGAACAAAAAAAAAAGGATCCTAGGGTTAATCCATTTCTGCTAGTTGAATGGAAAATACCAATTAAGGGCCTTAGGTCGATTTAGTTCGGGGAAAGGGGAAGAGGAAGAAAATTCTATGAACCTTTCCTTTTTTCATTAAGTTCAAGTCTTACGAGAGTAATATTCTACAACTAACAACTCATTTATTTTGAGACCGACCCACTTCCTATCTAGGATTTTTTTAACTAGTCCTTTATATTGCAATGTGTCAATCGTCAAATGCTTTGGCAATTTCCCCGGGTCGGATGAAGCAATAGAATTTTGAACCAGACATTTTGATCTTTGGTTATCCTTCGTAGTAATAATATCTCGGGGTTTGCAACGAAAACTTGGTATATCGACTATACGACGATTAACTAAAATATGTCTATGGTTAACTAATTGCCGGGCCTCAGGAATGGTTGAAGCCATACCCAATCGAAAAAGGATATTATCCAAACGCATTTCAAGTAATTGTAGTAAAACCTGACCTGTTGACCTTTTTGCTTTTCCAGCGATATGTACATATCTAAGTAATTGTCGTTCTGTCAGACCATAATGAAAACGCAATTTCTGTTTTTCTTGAAGACGAATACGATATTGCTCTTTTTTCCCAGAATGGAATTTCTTTTTCAGATTACTTCCGGATTTAGGTGTTTTTCTAGTGAGTCCTGGTAAAGCTCCCAGACGGCGTATTTTTTTAAAACGAGGTCCTCGATAACGGGACATGAAGACTCCTTTTTGATTTTATTGAAATTTCATTTTACACAATGAATTTCATTGTATTTACATTAAAGAATACAGCGAAATTAAAACTGAATTAAACTAAAGGATAAACAGAGTAAAATCTACTAAAGTACCACAAAAAATGGAATTTCATCAACATCTGGATTTTTTGTATATATATTATTTATTTTATTGTTTTGTATCTAGCAAAATTGTAAGGTAGAACCACAGAATAGATCCTGGATTCTCCATTTAATTCGGAGAAAAAGAGAGATTCTTGTTCATGGAACATCGATATAGAAAAAAGCCGACTATCGGATTTGAACCGATGACCCTCGCATTACAAATGCGATGCTCTAACCTCTGAGCTAAGTGGGCTTACATAACAGAAATAGTGTAACAAATAGAAATATGTATAGTATAGGAAATCTGTAAAATGTCAGATCTTAATTATTAATCTTAGCTATTAACTAGTTCGAAATTTAAAGTTCTACTTAGAAAAAAATACTAGAACTTCATAAAAATCAAGTTAGCTTGATATGCTTAACTAGAGGATATCCTTAAAAAGGATTATAGAATTTATTGAACTTTCTTTTTATTTCTCTAATTCGCAAATTGATTTTTCTAATAGAATAAAATCTATTCCAATTTCTATATTGAATTTGATTTCAGATATTTTCAATTTGATATGGCTCGGACAAGTAATCTAATACATAGAAAAGAATAATATATATGAAAGATATAATAAAGAGAAAATGTGAATTTCTTGGCATTTTCATTCGATCATTATAGACATTTTTTGAGATATTTTGTTTTTTTTTGTTATTTCTTAATAATTTAATGATTAATATTTCACTAAGGAGAACATAGAATCATAGCAAATTAAATTGCTAATTCTGATTAGAAAAAAAAAATGAATATCAAGCGTTAGAGTATGATTTTGAATACTCTAAAAAAGAAGGGTGGGGGAGAGAAAAACTTTGGGATATATTGATTCGGATTGAATTGCAAATACATCAACGATAGAATCAATTCAATTCTGAATTGCAACAAGCAGGGTCTCTCAAATAGAGACGAACTGCTAGACTACGTCGAGTAATGAATTCAACGATTCCAAAAAAAAAAACTAAGAGATGGATGAAATTACACAAGGAATCTAGGTCTCAATCAAAGAAAAGGAAAATGGGGATATGGCGAAATCGGTAGACGCTACGGACTTGATTGTATTGAGCCTTGGTATGGAAACCTGCTAAGTGGTAACTTCCAAATTCAGAGAAACCCTGGAATTAAAAAAGGGCAATCCTGAGCCAAATCCGTGTTTTGAGAAAACAAGTGGTTCTCGAACTAGAATCCAAAGGAAAAGGATAGGTGCAGAGACTCAATGGAAGCTGTTCTAACGAATCGAGTTGATTACGTTGTGTTGGTAGTGGAACTCCCTCTAAATTAGAGAAAGTAAGGGGTTTATACATCTAATACACACATATGGATACTGACATAGCAAACGATTAATCACAGAACCCATATCATAATATAGGTTCTTTATTCTTTTTTAGAATGAAATTAGGAATGATTATGAAATAGAAAATTCAGAATTTTTTTAGAATTATTGTGAATCCATTCCAATCGAATATTGAGTAATCAAATCCTTCAATTCATAGTTTTCGAGATCTTTTAAAAAGTGGATTAATCGGACGAGGATAAAGAGAGAGTCCCATTCTACATGTCAATACTGACAACAATGAAATTTCTAGTAAAAGGAAAATCCGTCGACTTTATAAGTCGTGAGGGTTCAAGTCCCTCTATCCCCAAACCCTCTTTTATTCCCTAACTCTAACTATACTATAGTATTTATCCTCTTTTTTTCTTTTTATCAATCGGTTTAAGATTCATTAACTTTCTCATTCTACTCTTTCACAAAGGAGTGCGAAGAGAACTCAATGGATCTTATGCTATTCATTGAATAGATTTCTTTTTTATTATAGTATAGGCAAGGAACTTCGATTATTAACTCTATTTTTAAGTATTATTAAGTAAACCATGCACAATGCATAGGACTACCCCCCCCCATTTCCAAATTTGGAATTTGGAATACTTTATTGATTTTTTAGTCCCTTTAATTGACATAGATACAAATACTCTACTAGGATGATGCACAAGAAAAGGTCAGGATAGCTCAGTTGGTAGAGCAGAGGACTGAAAATCCTCGTGTCACCAGTTCAAATCTGGTTCCTGGCACAGAAAAAAAAAAAGGATCTACCGAATAGGTATTGATACAAATACCTCGAGATAGGTTGGAATACATATTCGTTAATAATATAGATAGAGTATGATTTATTCATCTAAGTAGATAAA